GATTCACCGAGACAAACAGGAGACAAACTTTTTTAAAAAGGAGATAGACTGTGCCTTTCCTTTATTTCTTTTTTTCTGCCTGCTGAATAAAAAAAGTTGGATATAGCCCTCTACCATATCGATATAAATAGAATAGTCCATTTATATGGACTGCTAAGTGCGGAGACGGGAATCGAACCCGTGACCTCAAGGTTATGAGCCTCGTGAGCTACCAAACTGCTCTACTCCGCTCTGTAGATCTGAAAATTGGTGGACGAAAAAGGTTGAATACAAGTTTCTACCATGTCTAGACAAATAGAATAGTCTTTTTTTTTTTACAGAATGGAGCGGGTAGCGGGAATCGAACCCGCATCGTTAGCTTGGAAGGCTAGGGGTTATAGTCGACGTTGGTTGATTATTTTTAACGTCTCTAATTCAAAACCGAACATGAAATTTTTATTTCATTCGGCTCCTTTATGGGTATTCTCACCACTTAACATCTATGTCAGCTTTTCTGTCTGAATGGAACCAAAGCTCTCCGCTTTCTAGATGATCCTTATAGAGTAGGAGATAGAAATTATCCTAAATATCTATCTAATCTACTTACTTCGTTCCCTAATTTCATTCAAGAGATCCTGAGGAAAAGCGTTGGGTTTCCACCGAGCTGAAACAATATACTGATGGTTCTAGTAAACCAAAACTATCGTTTTTTAGCTATTGGGCTTCCATTTCTTTTAAAAATAAAAGAAGATTTAGTTACGATTGGAAATAAACTTTTTTGTATCTTAATCCATAGACCCTTTACTCATATTTATTCAATTGGAATACTAAATCCAATGCAAAATTATGCTTCGCAACTCTGTACCCATAATAGAATTTGTATTTTGCATGCAAATTCAATTAGTCTTTGGATACTAATTACGAGAATGTATATTCTTCCTCAATATGCTATTGAGAGGAAAAGGATTAAACCCTTTATAAGAACTAAAGTTTTCCTCGAAATATGAATATTAAAAAACTTAAGGATGCCTTAAGTATATCATTTCATATTCAGTTATTAATAGAACGAATCACACTTTTACCACTAAACTATACCCGCTACATATAGATTATGATACCAACGCTACCCTTTGTCAAGGATAGCTTTTCGAGAAAAAGGCTAATTCCACCTTATCGAATCAAACGGAAAAAGTTCCTGGCAGTGAGCGATTAGTACGGTACTGCAATCGCGGGCCTTTACTTTAGGATTTAGAAGGCCCCTCTCTAGTCTGTAAAATGAATTTCTTCTTGCCATGCTAATAGCGTATGAACTAAATATATGCATTTCGATTAGGATTGTATTCTATAGTTTGATTATTCCTACAATAGTGTTACACTAAATACACTAAGAGATATGGGAGGCAGTACAGTCCCCATAAACCCCTTTACACTAAGAGATATGGGAGGCAGTACAGTCCCCATAAACCCCTTTCTTCCTTCACTTATCAAAAAGTCCGAGCCGTAGGGAAGGAGTGATATGATTTTTAAAAATTCATCATAGACTTCCTATATCACTTGATAGAAGCAACAAACAAAGAGTCATAACTTAAAAGGAAAAGCAGATAGGAATCTACAGATTTACCTGATGATAAAGAGGATACGGAAAGTCTCTGGTTAGTTGATCCTATCCATTTACCAATTTCCTGTCCTTTTTTACACTCAATTCTAGTTTATTAGATTCTTGTTTAAAAGAATAAAAGAAGATGAATAGAACTAAGAACACATAAAAAGAGCATAGAGGACCAAGACCACTACTCCTCCTAAGAATCATATTGAGTATCTGTTCCCTTCCTTTTCACCCTAGGGCGGGGAATCCAGAATCCTCCTTTTTCCTAGTGTTCGGAAACGGAAAACGCTGAACCTGAAGGGGTTAGGTATATAGGATATTGTTTTTATTTTTTGTTGGGCAGGCAGTACAGTAGAATAATTTTTATACTCTGCAGTATAAACTCTACTGTCCACTTTTTAGAATAAAAATAAAATTGTTGCTAAAACTCCAACATAGTTTGTTCAACATGCACCAGAATCCTTGGAGAATATTCAAGTACCCTGTTTCTAAGGGGTACCCGTTGAAAATCGCTTCAACAAATCCGTCCAAAACTTTTTAAGAAAAATGGAAAAGTTTTGAACTCGAAAGTTTTCCAAGGGATGTCTGTTAAAAATGAATCTCTTGCCAAAACGGAACGGATAAGAAGTATATCACTGAAAATTAATACCCATCCATATGGGTATATGAAGAGCGGGGATTCCTTTATACCCCACCTAATTAGAAAAGGAACTTCCGGGCTAAGGAACTTCCGGGCTTTGGTTTGGTGAGTCGTCCCGGATCATGTTTACATACCTATGAACTTACTCTCTTCAATATATCGGATATTAATAAAAATTTTTGAGTGTGTTAACTCTATGTTCACGTATTTTATTATACATTATATGTATTTCTATATATATATAATAATATAATACCTCCACGTCTCGATATCTATATATATGTAGAAATCTCTACATATATATTATGTACATTATGCAGTAGACCCATAATGGTAAACGAAAGTGGCTCATTTTTGAATAAAAAGCCCTTTTAACTCAGTGGTAGAGTAATGCCATGGTAAGGCATAAGTCATCGGTTCAAATCCGATAAAGGGCTTTTCACTTAGTGGTAGAGTAATGCCCCGGTAAGACATAAGTCATAGGTTCGAATCCGATAAAGTACTTTTCTACTAAATTCATTCACTTTTTTTTCTTTAATTTTATGACTTAGTTTAGTGCGAGATGCCCACATTTTTGATCTGAACACTAAACAAAGCACAGAGTTTAAATTGCAAAAAAGAAATGAAATAGGGCTCTTTTTCCTGTTAGAGCAATCAAATCAATACCTGTACTGAACTAATCTAAAATCCTTTTTATTAATCTATTCTTATTCTATAAAATTCCCTAAAAAGTAGGGGATGATCTGTGAATTAACTTAACTATCAACTAAAAAAAAATCTTATGAAAGCATAACAGAAAAGTAGGAAAGACTATTTGCTTTGATCTAGTTATACTCTTCGAGTATATTGACAATTCCAAAAAACTGCTCATACTATCATTATAGTATAATGACGAGTGGTTGTATATAGTGCTATCGTCTAGTGATGCCCCTATCGTCTAGTGGTTCAGGACATCTCTCTTTCAAGGAGGCAGCGGGGATTCGACTTCCCCTGGGGGTAGGGAGTATTATAAAAAGAGGTTAATCATAGATTCTAAAAAACCCTAGAATAAATTCTTCCTGGGTCGATGCCCGAGTGGTTAATGGGGACGGACTGTAAATTCGTTGACGATATGTCTACGCTGGTTCAAATCCAGCTCGGCCCAAAAGTCTAGGGCTTCGTGAATATGAACTAAATCTATTTATTTCTTCCATAAAAAAATATCTGATCTATAGAAATAAAGGATAAAGAGAAAAGGATAATTTTTTTTTTTTTCTAATCCATATCTCTCTGATTCCTTTCTTACAAAGAAAGGAGTTTTTCTTATTGAAAGGTGGATTATATTCTTTTATTTTTTGGGATAAAAAATCGCGACATACTAGTTATGCCACTCTCACTATACCCGCATATCGTATGTGGGTATGTAATGTAGTATATGATTCGTCTATTTCTTAGAGTACGACAGACAAATCGAATCTTTTTATGGTTCTATATAAGAATAGGTATACCATATACCCCGCAGGGATTGTAGTTCAATTGGTCAGAGCACCGCCCTGTCAAGGCGGAAGCTGCGGGTTCGAGCCCCGTCAGTCCCGAACTAGGGTTCAATGAATGGAAAAATTCATCTTTTCCTTTTTTCAACAAAAATTTCCCTGAAAAAGGGGGGACAGGAGGCAAGATCCAATATCTATGGGGTGCCCTTACTTCACTTTTTTTATTTCTCATTTCTTAGTAAAAAGAGAGCAGTATAGAATTTTTTTTTTTACTACCTCCGGTTGATAAGAAAAGACTTACATATCATACGTGGATTAGTATAATTTAATATAATTAGTTCCCTTTTGGAGGTTAAACCACACCCCTTCCATTTTGTAGTTCCAACTTTGTTTGTGTATGTTCAATGAATAATTCGAAAGAATCTACCCCATTCTCAGTCCATTTGCCAATTCCTTTTTTTATGGATCCGCTCTCATGTTTAGATCCAAAAAGCATATATTGTATAGTACCCTAACAAAATAAAAACCAAGCAAACGCTCTTTTTCCAAAATTTAAATATTTGATCTTTTTTATTTAAGATCCTCTTTTCTCCATCTCATTTCTATTTCTACTGCTTATTTGGATGTCTATGTGACCCATAGAAAGAAAGTGGGTCATATAATACATACATAATGTAATACATACATAATTGTATGTATAACTATAAGAAAAAGGAAGGGAAATCAGATAAGATAAGAAAGATTTTGGGTTATCCATAGAGGGGGTTCCGAATCCAATCAAAAAACCCATTTTGGTCTTAGTATGGATAAAGGATCTTCCTATGTTATATTACTCCATTATCAACCATGAATTGATTTGATAGATCCTATATTCCTAATATTGAATTGGTTCAGTATTATCAGAATGCAAGTCCTCTCCTTGAATTTAAAGGAACCCTTTTTCCTCTCCATGGGATTACATCCCGAGTTATTGTGAAAATAAAAAATAAAGAGGTTATGGAAGTAAATATTCTCGCATTTATTGCTACTGCATTGTTCATTCTAATTCCTACTGCCTTTTTACTTATTATTTATGTAAAAACAGCCAGCCAAAAGGGTTAATTGGAATTCCAATTAATCATTGAAGAAATGAAAAAGGAATTAAAGAAAATAAGAATCTAAGCCTTAAATGAAAGGATCCGGTTGGAATCATAAAGTGTGGTAGAAAGAACTACATATAGTTTTTTCTACGACACTTTAGATTATTTCTATTCTATTATCTTGAATCTACATAGAATAGATTAGTCGATTAAAAAAGGAGTCTAATTCCACTTCTTTTTTCACTGCATCCACTTAATTTCAATCAAGTCAAAATCAAAAAAATCGAAGAAAATTCTTCATTGGAAGAATCCCTGAAGTGGGATAAAAATAATACGAGAATAGACTATAGTAAAGTAAAAGAAAAAAAAAAAGAACAAAAAAATTTCTAAGAATAAGAAAAGGTTATAAACGGAAAATGTGTGATATGTTGTAAATAGCTTCGTGTAAGAAAGTCTAATTTTATTATGTATAGAACTTTTTTTTACTCATCACTTCTAGTAGAAATTCTGAATTATTTTAATTGCTTTTTCTATTTTCTTTCTATTCTATTAGAGTAGAAGAGAACATAGTAGAATAGAACGACTCTTTCTTAAAAGAGTTTCTTACAAGAGTGAAACAAAACTAAAGAAAGAGATAAAAAATAAAGCTTAGCAAAATGATTAATGCAAAATAATCAATTAAAGAAAAGAGTTGATACTACAATTCGACTACTCAATCAATTAGTAGTATCCCTAGAGTCCACTCCTCCCCCATACTACTAGCGAAAGAGAAAATGTAAAGACCACCATTAAAGCAGCCCAAGCGAGACTTACTATATCCATGCAAATTATGTCTCCTATTTCTATGAAGGAATTTTTCTACTATTGATCAATAATCATAGTGGAATCAAGGGTACAGAGTCAAAAGGTCATTCTGTCCTAAGACTCTGGATGAATCGGTTAAAAGAATTCATTCCTAACAAATTCTTATATAATTTTTGGTAGAATTAGAGAGTATTAAGTAAAAATATGATACATAGCCCTTTTTCCTAAAAAAGAGTAGGGAGATGTCCTGAATAGAAGACGCGGGAATAGAGAGATTTTTTCTTCCTTTTGTTACCTTTTTTTATATATAAGCAAAGGACGTCCGAATATAGCATAAAATTCGGATAGAGAAATATTTATTGGATACCTACCTTACCCGTGTTTATTTTTGACCTAAATCCTACTGCCCCGCTTTCTATCTTTTTATGAAAGAGTGAGGAGACCTTATCCACAACTCCAAAATCTATTTTTGATCAACCTATTCAATCTGATTCTCGACAGAATCAGTAACTTTTACTTTAGTGTATGTGGATAGCATACGTTGTACGAAGTATATGTAGTAAGATGTACGAGAAATAAAATGTATGATAATTAGGAAGTCTTGATATTTATTCGCGAAGCCCCTTCTTCAACCTTAGATTGAAAAAAGAATGCCCCTTAGGAATCTTTGGATACGAGGATTTCTTACATCTTCGCCTCCTAGTTTTAAATTCCCGAATCGAATCAATTCCAATTAATAAAAGAATAAGGAAACGCTACCTCATCCCTATTGGTAGCCGTTTGATCCACTGCCACCAAAACAAACCCTAATTTGAGGATAGAACTATGGTATGGACTCTCAAAATCCAGTATCGCCAGACCTAGTTACTCTCTTGCCCAAACTTATGAGGATACGAAATTTGTCGAGTTTGATCAGTACTATAATCCATTGATCAGGCGGCACCCAGATTTGAACTGGGGATAAAGGATTTGCAGTCCCCTGCCTTACCACTTGGCCATGCCGCCAAAAAATACAATCTAAAATGGAGAAAAAAACAAGTATTCATCCATATTTTCTTACTAAAACCCCTTTTCCTTCTATTCTATTGAGATGGCAAAGGAGAAAAAGTGGATTTCCAGTCACAGGCTGCAAAATTCAGAACAAATTGGAACCATTAACTAGAACTAGAATTTTATTTTTTTGCAGTAGTGAACGACTCTTAAATAGGTATTCTCTCCCCTCCATTCCTTTTAATCGCATAATAAAATAGAATAAAAGTTTCCCTAATCTGTATATAGGTAAACTCCAGGTTCGAACAGCATTATTATCTAAGGATCCCCCTTATGTACATATCCCCGTGCGGAATCGTGCTTTAATTTTTCATTGCATTAAATATGTTGAATAAAAAAATGCTCTGATATAGATTATGACCTGGCCTTCTTGGCCCACCCAAGTGAAATTACGATAAAAGAAGGGATACGTGGATAGATAGATAACTAAATTAGCAAGTACTTTTTTCTAGGACTGTTTTATCAATTCATTTTCATTCCATTTCTACCCTTGCTAAATTTGAACTTTCGTCGAAATTGTCTTTATTCATATGTATGAAATACATATATGAAATATATATGTGGAGTTCCCTAGAATTTCATGTGATTCAGTAAACAGAATATAGATTCCATGATTGCTAGATTGATCCGTAGGGATTGATGAAGGGTGAGCTGATAATGGAATTTTTCTTCGATAAATAGGAAACTTAAGATTAAGATGCTCCGGAATGGAAATGAGGGAATGTCCACAATACCCGGATTTAGTCAGATCCAATTCGAGGGGTTTTGTAGGTTCATTAATCAAGGCTTGGCAGAAGAACTTGAGAAGTTTCCAACAATTAAGGATCCAGATCACGAAATTTCATTTCAATTATTTTCGAAAGGATATCAATTGTTAGAACCCTCGATAAAAGAAAGAGATGCTGTGTATGAATCACTCACCTATTCTTCTGAATTATATGTATCCGCGAGATTAATTTTTGGTTTCGATGTGCAAAAGCAAACCATTTCTATTGGAAATATTCCTATAATGAATTCCTTAGGAACCTTTATAATAAATGGAATATATCGAATTGTGATCAATCAAATATTGCTAAGTCCTGGTATTTACTACCGCTCGGAATTAGACCATAAGGGAGTTTCTATATACACCGGGACTATAATATCAGATTGGGGAGGAAGATCGGAATTAGCAATTGATAAAAAAGAAAGGATATGGGCTCGCGTGAGTAGAAAACAAAAGATATCTATTTTAGTTCTATCATCAGCTATGGGTTCGAATCTAAGAGAAATTTTAGATAATGTTTCCTACCCCGAAATTTTCTTGTCTTTTCCGAATGCTAAGGAGAAGAAGAGGATTGAGTCAAAAGAAAAAGCGATTTTGGAATTTTATCAACAATTTGCTTGTGTAGGCGGGGACTTGGTATTTTCGGAATCCTTATGTGAGGAATTACAAAAGAAATTTTTTCAACAAAAATGTGAATTAGGAAGAGTTGGTCGACGAAATATGAATCGGAGACTGAATCTTGATATACCTCAGAACAATACATTCTTGTTACCACGAGATGTATTGGCCGCTACGGATCATTTGATTGGAATGAAATTTGGAACGGGTATACTTGACGATGATGATATGAATCACTTGAAAAATAAACGTATTCGTTCGGTTGCAGATCTGTTACAAGATCAATTCGGACTGGCTCTTGGCCGTTTACAACATGCGGTTCAAAAAACTATCCGTAGAGTATTCATACGTCAATCGAAACCGACTCCACAAACTTTGGTAACTCCAACTTCAACTTCGATTTTATTAATAACTACTTATGAGACCTTTTTTGGCACATATCCTTTATCTCAAGTTTTTGATCAAACCAATCCATTGACACAAACGGTTCATGGACGAAAAGTGAGTTGTTTGGGTCCTGGAGGATTGACGGGGAGAACTGCAAGTTTTCGGAGCCGAGATATTCATCCGAGTCACTATGGGCGTATTTGTCCAATTGACACATCCGAAGGAATCAATGTTGGACTTACTGGATCCTTAGCTATTCATGCGAGAATTGATCACTGGTGGGGATCTATAGAGAGTCCGTTTTATGAAATATCTGAGAAAGCAAAAGAAAAAAAAGAGAGACAGGTGGTTTATTTATCACCAAATAGAGATGAATATTATATGATAGCAGCAGGAAATTCTTTGTCCTTGAATCAGGGTATTCAGGAAGAACAGGTTGTTCCAGCTAGATACCGTCAAGAATTCCTGACTATTGCATGGGAACAGATTCATGTTAGAAGTATTTTTCCTTTCCAATATTTTTCTATTGGGGGTTCTCTCATTCCTTTTATTGAGCATAATGATGCGAATCGGGCTTTAATGAGTTCTAATATGCAGCGCCAAGCAGTTCCACTTTCTCGGTCCGAGAAGTGCATTGTTGGAACTGGATTGGAACGCCAAACAGCTCTAGATTCGAGGGTTTCCGTTATAGCCGAACGTGAGGGAAAGATCATTTCTAGTGATAGTCACAAGATCCTTTTTTCAAGTAGTGGGAAGACTATAAGTATTCCTTTAGTTGCCCATAGACGCTCTAACAAAAATACTTGTATGCACCAAAAACCCCGAGTTCCGCGGGGTAAATCCATTAAAAAAGGGCAAATTTTAGCGGAGGGAGCCGCTACAGTTGGTGGGGAACTTGCTTTAGGAAAAAACGTTTTAGTAGCTTATATGCCGTGGGAGGGTTACAATTTTGAAGACGCAGTACTAATTAGCGAACGTTTGGTATATGAGGATATTTATACTTCTTTTCACATCCGAAAATATGAAATTCAGACGGATACGACAAGCCAAGGCTCCGCTGAAAAAATCACTAAAGAAATACCACATCTAGAAGAACATTTACTCCGCAATTTGGACAGAAATGGAGTTGTGAGGTTGGGATCCTGGGTAGAAACGGGCGATATTTTAGTAGGTAAATTAACGCCTCAGATAGCGAGCGAATCGTCGTATATCGCGGAAGCTGGATTATTACGAGCCATTTTTGGTCTTGAGGTATCCACTTCAAAAGAAACTTCTCTCAAACTACCTATAGGCGGAAGAGGGCGCGTTATCGATGTGAAATGGATCCAGAGGGACCCCCTCGACATAATGCTTCGTGTATATATTTTACAGAAACGTGAAATCAAAGTTGGGGATAAAGTAGCCGGAAGACACGGGAATAAGGGGATCATTTCCAAAATTTTGCCTAGGCAAGATATGCCCTATTTGCAAGATGGAACACCTGTTGATATGGTCTTCAATCCCTTAGGAGTACCCTCACGAATGAATGTGGGACAAATATTTGAAAGCTCACTTGGATTAGCAGGGGATCTGCTAAAGAAACATTATAGAATAGCACCCTTTGATGAGAGATATGAGCAAGAGGCTTCAAGAAAACTTGTGTTTTCGGAATTATATGAAGCTAGTAAACAAACAAAAAATCCATGGGTATTTGAACCCGAGTACCCGGGAAAAAGCAGAATATTTGATGGAAGAACAGGAGATCCCTTCGAACAACCTGTTCTAATAGGGAAGTCCTATATCTTAAAATTAATTCATCAAGTTGATGAGAAAATCCATGGACGTTCTACTGGGCCCTATTCACTTGTTACCCAACAACCCGTTAGAGGAAGAGCCAAGCAAGGGGGACAACGAGTAGGAGAAATGGAAGTTTGGGCTTTAGAAGGATTTGGTGTTGCTCATATTTTACAAGAGATACTTACTTATAAATCTGACCATCTTATAGCTCGCCAAGAAATACTTAATGCTACGATCTGGGGAAAAAGAGTGCCTAATCACGAGGATCCTCCAGAATCTTTTCGAGTGCTTGTTCGAGAACTACGATCTTTGGCTCTAGAACTGAACCATTTCCTTGTATCTGAGAAGAACTTTCAGGTTAATAGGGAGGATGTTTGATCGGAATAAATATAAATTCTTTTTTTATTTCTATTTTATGATTGACCAATATAAACATAAACAACTTCAAATTGGACTCGTTTCCCCTCAACAAATAATGGCTTGGGCTAACAAAATCCTACCTAATGGGGAAATAGTTGGCGAAGTCACAAGGCCCTCCACTTTTCATTATAAAACCGATAAACCTGAAAAAGATGGATTGTTTTGCGAAAGAATCTTTGGACCCATAAAAAGCGGAATATGTGCTTGTGGAAATTCTCGAGCGAGCGTAGCTGAAAACGAAGACGAAAGATTTTGCCAAAAATGCGGGGTAGAATTTGTTGATTCTCGGATACGAAGATATCAAATGGGATACATCAAACTGGCATGTCCAGTGACTCATGTATGGTATTTGAAAGGTCTTCCTAGTTATATTGCGAATCTTTTAGATAAACCCCTTAAGAAATTGGAGGGCCTAGTATATGGCGATTTCTCTTTTGCTAGGCCCAGTGCTAAAAAACCTACTTTCTTACGATTGCGAGGTTTATTCGAAGACGAAATTTCATCCTGTAACCACAGCATTTCTCCCTTTTTTTCTACCCCAGGCTTTGCAACATTTCGAAATCGGGAAATTGCCACAGGAGCGGGTGCTATTGGAGAACAATTAGCGGATTTGGATTTGCGAATTATTATAGAGAATTCCTTGGTTGAATGGAAGGAATTAGAAGACGAGGGGTATAGTGGAGATGAATGGGAAGATAGAAAAAGACGAATAAGAAAAGTTTTTTTAATTAGACGCATGCAATTGGCGAAACATTTTATTCAAACAAATGTAGAACCAGAATGGATGGTTTTATGCTTATTACCGGTTCTTCCTCCCGAATTGAGACCCATTGTTTATAGGTCTGGGGATAAAGTAGTGACTTCAGATATTAATGAACTTTATAAGAGAGTTATCCGTCGAAACAACAACCTTGCCTATCTATTAAAAAGAAGTGAATTAGCACCAGCAGATTTAGTAATGTGCCAGGAAAAATTGGTACAAGAAGCCGTGGATACACTTCTTGATAGTGGGTCCCGCGGGCAACCGGCGAGGGATGGTCACAATAAAGTATACAAGTCACTTTCAGATGTAATTGAGGGCAAAGAGGGTAGGTTTCGCGAGACTCTGCTTGGGAAACGGGTTGATTACTCAGGGCGTTCTGTCATTGTTGTGGGCCCTTCGCTTTCATTACATCAATGTGGATTACCTCTAGAGATAGCAATAAAGCTTTTTCAGCTATTTGTAATTCGCGATTTAATCACGAAACGTGCTACTTCTAATGTCAGGATTGCTAAAAGGAAAATTTGGGAAAAGGAGCCCATTGTATGGGAAATACTTCAAGAAGTTATGCGGGGGCATCCTGTACTGTTGAACAGAGCACCCACCTTGCATAGATTAGGCATACAGGCCTTCCAACCCACTTTAGTAGAGGGGCGTACTATTTGTTTACATCCATTAGTGTGTAAGGGTTTCAATGCAGACTTTGATGGGGATCAAATGGCTGTTCATCTACCTTTATCCTTGGAAGCTCAGGCGGAAGCCCGTTTACTTATGTTTTCTCATATGAATCTCCTGTCTCCCGCTATTGGAGATCCCATTTGCGTGCCAACCCAAGACATGCTTATCGGGCTTTATGTATTAACAATTGGAAACCGTCGAGGTATTTGTGCAAATAGATATAATAGTTACGGAAACTATCCAAATAAAAAAGTAAACTCCAATAATAATTATTATTCTAAGTATACGAAAGATAAAGAACCCCATTTTTCTAGTTCCTATGATGCACTGGGAGCTTATAGACAGAAACGAGTCGGTTTAAACAGCCCCTTGTGGCTCCGATGGAAACTAGATCAACGCGTCATTGGGTCAAGAGAAGTTCCGATTGAAGTTCAATATGAATCTTTTGGGACTTATCATGAGATTTATGCCCACTATCTAATAGTAGGAAATAGAAAAAAGGAAACCCGTTCTATATATATTCGAACCACTCTTGGTCATATTTCTTTTTATAGAGAAATCGAGGAAGCCATACAAGGATTTAGTCGGGCCTATTCGTACACTATCTAAATAAAGAAGTTAGATTCGGCGATGCCCCCTTCGGGGGGCATTCCGATTTCGCTAGTACCGTCTTTTTTGCCGTGCAAATCCAGATTGAGGAAATGGAGTAAATTAAGTTTTCGAATCACTGACTCAGGCCCATTGTCGAATCCTACTCAGCAATTGTCGAATCCTACTCAGCCAAAAAAGGGGGTACTTATGTATGGCGGAACGGGCCAACCTGGTCTTTCATAATAAAGAGATAGACGGAACTGCGATGAAACGACTTATTAGCAGATTAATAGATCATTTTGGAATGGGATATACATCCCATATACTGGATCAAATAAAGACTCTGGGCTTCCATCAAGCCACTACTACATCGATTTCTTTAGGAATTGAGGATCTTTTAACAATACCCTCTAAAGGGTGGTTAGTCCAAGACGCGGAACAACAGAGTTTTCTTTTGGAGAAACACTATTATTATGGAGCTGTACACGCGGTAGAAAAATTACGCCAATCCGTTGAGATATGGTATGCTACAAGTGAGTATTTGAAACAAGAAATGAATTCGAATTTTCGGATAACGGATCCTTCTAATCCAGTCTATTTAATGTCTTTTTCAGGAGCCAGAGGAAATGCATCTCAGGTACACCAATTAGTAGGGATGAGAGGGTTAATGGCGGATCCTCAAGGACAAATGATTGATTTACCTATTCAAAGCAATTTACGTGAGGGACTTTCTTTGACAGAATATATAATTTCCTGCTACGGAGCTCGCAAAGGGGTTGTAGATACTGCTGTACGAACCGCCGATGCTGGATATCTTACACGTAGACTTGTTGAAGTAGTTCAACATATTATTGTGCGTAGAAGAGATTGTGGTACTATCCAAGGTATTTCTGTGAGTCCTCAAAATGGAATGACGGAAAAACTTTTTGTCCAAACACTAATTGGTCGTGTATTAGCAGACGATATATATATTGGTTCAAGATGCATTGCTGCTCGAAATCAAGATATTGGAATCGGATTAATCAATCGATTCATAACTGCCTTTCGAGCACAACCGTTTCGAGCACAACCAATATATATTAGAACCCCCTTTACTTGCCGGAGTACGTCTTGGATCTGTCAATTATGTTATGGGCGGAGTCCCACTCATGGTGATCTGGTCGAATTAGGGGAAGCTGTAGGTATTATTGCGGGTCAATCGATTGGGGAGCCAGGGACTCAACTAACATTAAGAACTTTTCATACTGGTGGAGTATTCACAGGAGGTACGGCCGACCTTGTACGATCCCCCTCGAATGGAAAAATCCAATTCCATGAGGATTTGGTTCACCCCACACGTACCCGTCATGGGCAGCCTGCTTTTCTATGCTATATAGACTTGCATGTAACTATTCAGAGTGAGGATATTCTACATAGTGTGAATATTCCGTTAAAAAGCTTGATTCTAGTGCAAAATGATCAATATGTAGAATCCGAACAAGTAATTGCGGAGATTCGTGCCGGAATGTCCACTTTGCATTTTAAAGAAAAGGTACAAAAGCATATTTATTCCGAATCAGACGGGGAAATGCACTGGAGTACTGATGTTTACCATGCGCCCGAATATCAATATGGTAATCTTCGTCGATTACCAAAAACAAGCCATTTATGGATATTGTCAGTAAATATGTGCAGATCTAGTATAGCATCTTTTTCGCTCCACAAAGATCAAGATCAAATGAATATTTATTCTTTTTCTGTTGACGGAAGATATATCTTTGACCTCTCAATAACTAATGATCAAGTAAGCCATAGACTGTTGGATACTTTTGGTAAAAAGGATAAGGAAATTCTTGATTATTTAACACCAGATCAAATCGTGTCCAACAGTCATTGGAATTTTGTCTATCCTTCTATTCTTCAAGATAATTCAGATTTGTTGTCGAAAAAGCGAAGAAATAGGTTCGTGATTCCATTACAATATCAATATCATCAAGAACAAGAGAAAGAGCTAATATCCTATTTTGGAATTTCGATTGAAATACCTTTTATGGGTCTTTTACGTAGAAATACTATTTTTGCTTATTTTGACGATCCACGATACAGAAAAGATAAAAGGGGTTCAGGAATTGTTAAATTTAGATATAGGACCCTAGAGGAAGAGTATAGGACTCGAGAGGAAGACTCAGAAGAAGAATATGAGAGCCTAGAAGACGAATATAAGACCCGAGAGGAAGAATATGAGAGCCTAGAAAATGAATATAAGACCCGAGAAGACGAATATGAAACCCGAGAAGATGAATATGGGATCCTAGAGGACGAATATGAAACCCTAGAAGACAAATACGGGATCCTAGAGGACGAATATAGGACTCTAGAGAAAGACTCCGAGGAAGAATATGGGAGCCCTGAGAACCAATATAAGACCCGAGAGGACGAATATGGAATTCTAGAGGAAGACTTAGAAGAAGAATATGGGAGCCGTGAAGATGGTTCAGAGAACGAATATGGGACTTTAGAAGAAGACTCAGAGGAAGACTCAGAGGACGAATATGGGAGCCCAGAGGAAGATTCCCTCTTAAAAAAAGAAGGTTTTATTGAGCATCGAGGAACAAAAGAATTTAGTCTAAAATACCAAAAAGAAGTAGATCAGTTTTTTTTCATTCTTCAAGAACTGCATATCTTGCCGAGATCCTCATCCCTAAAGGTACTTGACAATAGTATTATTGGAGTGGATACACAACTCACAAAAAATACAAGAAGTCGACTAGGTGGATTGGTCCGAGTGAAGAGAAAAAAAAGCCATACGGAACTCAAAATCTTTTCCGGAGATATTTATTTTCCTGAAGAGGTGGATAAGATATTAGGTGGCAGTTTGATACCACCAGAAAGAGAAAAAAAAGATTTTAAGGAATCAAAAAAAATAAAAAATTGGGTTTATGTTCAACGGAAAAAAATTCTCAAAAGCAAGGAAAAATTTTTTGTTTTGGTTCGACCTGCAGTCGCATATGAAATGGACGAAGGGAGAAATTTAGCAACACTTTTCCCGCAGGATCTCCTGCAAGAAGAGGATAATCTCGAACTTCGACTTGCCAATTTTATTTCTCATGAAAATAGCAAGTTAACTCAAAGAATTTATCACACGAATAGTCAATTCGTTCGAACTTGCTTAGTAGTGAATTGGGAACAAGAAGAAAAAGAGGGGGCTCGTGCTTCCCTTGTTGAGGTAAGAACAAATGGTCTGATTCGGGATTTCCTAAGAATTGAGTTAGTCAAGTCCACTATTTCGTATACACGAAGAAGGTATGATAGGACAAGTGCAGGACCGATTCCCAATAATAGATCAGATCACAACAATACCAATTCCTTTTATTCCAAGGCGAAGATTCAATCACTTAGCCAAGATCAAGAAGCTATTGGCACCTTGTTGAATCGAAATAAGGAATACCCTTCTTTGATGATTTTGTCGGCATCCAACTGTTCTCGAATTGGTTTATTCAAGAATTCAAAATATCCCAATGCGATAAAAGAATCAAATCCTAGAATTCCTATTCGAGATATTTTTGGGCTCTTAGGCACTATTGTACCCAGTATATCAAATTTTTCTTCATCTTACTTTTTATTAACGCATAATCAGATCTTGTTAAAAAAATACTTGTTCCTTGACAATTTGAAACAAATCTTCCAAGTGCTTCAAGGACTTAAATACTCTTTAATAGATGAAAATAAAAGGATTTCCAATTTCGACAGTAACATCATGTTGGATCCATTCCATTTGAATTGGCGCTTTCTCCATCATGACTCGTGGGAGGAGACATCGACAATAATTCACCTTGGACAATTTATTTGCGAAAATGTATGTCTATTTAAATCGCACATAAAAAAATCTGGTCAAATTTTCATTGTTAATATGGACTCCTTTGTTATAAGAGCAGCTAAGCCTTATTTGGCCACTATAGGAGCAACTGTTCATGGTCATTATGGAAAAATCCTTTACAAAGGAGATAGGTTAGTTACCTTTATATATGAAAAATCGAGATCTAGTGATATAACGCAAGGTCTTCCAAAAGTAGAACAAATCTTCGAAGCACGTTCAATTGATTCACTATCGTCGAATCTCGAAAGGAGAATTGAGGATTGGAATGAGCGTATACCCAGAATTCTTGGGGTTCCCTGGGGATTCTTGATTGGAGCTGAGCTAACCATAGCCCAAAGTCGTATCTCTTTGGTTAATAAGATCCAAAAGGTTTATCGATCCCAAGGGGTACAGATCCATAATAGACATATAGAAATTATTATACGCCAAGTAACATCAAAAGTACGGGTTTCCGAAGACGGAATGTCTAATGTTTTTTTACCTGGGGAATTAATAGGACTATTGCGCGCGGAACGAGCAGGGCGGGCTTTGGATGAATCGATCCATTATCGGGCAATCTTATTGGGAATAACAAGGGCTTCCCTGAATACCCAAAGTTTTATATCCGAAGCAAGTTTTCAAGAAACTGCTCGAGTTTTAGCAAAAGCTGCCCTACGAGGGCGTATTGATTGGTTGAAAGGCCTAAAAGAAAACGTAGTTCTGGGGGGGATTATACCTGTTGGTACCGGATTCCAAAAATTTTTGCATCGTTCCCCACAAGACAAGAACCTTTATTTCGAAATTCAAAAAAAAAATCTATTCACGTCGGAAATGAGAGATATTTTGTTTCTCCATACAGAATTAGTTTCTTCTGATTCTGACGTAACAAACAATTTCTATGAGACATCAGAACCCCCGTTTACCCCCATTTATAGGATTTAAGGATACATAAAGCAGATTTTTTTTTTGAATAAGTAAAAGAAGTCAGTTAATTCATTAAGGCTGTGTTTATACCATGTATCAATGGCCAATTCTGAGTAGAAGGTTTCATCGGAACAATTAGTATTTATTTCAAGCTATTTCGGCTCTTTCTTAATCTTCAAAAAGAAATAAATTCCATAATGGTAAGACAAAAAAAAGAAAAAAAAAAAGGAAGTGTGGAAAAAATGACAAGAAGATATTGGAACATCCATTTGAAAGAGATGATAGAAGCGGGAGTTCATTTTGGTCATGGTATTAAGAAATGGAATCCTAAAATGGCCCCTTACATCTCGGCAAAGCGTAAAGGTACTCATATTACAAATCTCGCTAGAACTGCTCGTTTTTTATCAGAAGCTTGTGATTTAGTTTTTGATGCAGCAAGTGAGGGAAAAAGCTTCTTAATTGTTGGTACCAAAAAAAGAGCAGCGGATTTAGTAGCATCAGCTGCAATAAGGTCTCGTTGTCATTATGTTAATAAAAAGTGGTTCAGCGGTATGTTAACGAATTGGTCGATTACCAAAACTAGACTTTCCCAATTTAGAGACTTAAGAGCAGAAGAAAAAATGGGAAAATTCCACCATCTCCCAAAAAGAGATGTGGCAATTTTAAAAAGAAAATTATCTACCTTGCAAAGATATCTTGGCGGGATCAAATATATGACGAGGTTGCCTGACATTGTAATTGTTCTTGATCAGCAAAAAGAGTATATAGCTCTTCGGGAATGTGCCATTTTGGGGATTCCCACTATTTCTTTAGTCGATACAAATTGTGACCCAGATCTCGCGAATATATCGATTCCTGCTAACGATGACACTATGACTTCAATTCGATTGATTCTTAACAAATTAGTATTTGCAATTTGTGAGGGCCGTTCTCTCTATATAAGAAATCGTTGATTAAGATTAAGAAGAATAGTTAATTCTTGAGCAACTGTGTAGATTTATGGGATCAGTTACTATTCTTTTTTGTTTTGCATAGATAAAAGAAGGGGAATATTGATATATATTAGAGGGTATTGATATATATTATGATCTGATGTGATTTCTTGGTATCCTAAATATAAGATTAATACTTCAAGTTGCTGAGTTAAGAAAGAGATGGTTGAATCAAAAGAATTCCTTTTTTGAAGTTCAATTTTTATCAGAGGACAATATGAATATTACACCATGTTCCATTAAAACACTCAAGGGGTTATATGATATCTCGGGTGTAGAAGTAGGCCAACACCTCTATTGGCAAATAGGAGGTTTCCAAATTCATGCCCAAGTACTTATCACTTCTTGGGTCGTAATTACTATCTTGCTAGGTTCAGTTATCATAGCTGTTCGGAATCCACAAACTATCCCGACCGACGGTCAGAATTTCTTCGAATATGTCCTTGAGTTTATTCGAGACTTGAGCAAAACCCAGATTGGGGAAGAATATGGGCCCTGGGTTCCCTTTATTGGAACTATGTTCCTTTTTATTTTTGTTTCGAATTGGTCGGGTGCTCTTTTACCTTGGAAAATTATAGAGTTACCCCATGGGGAATTAGCAGCGCCCACTAATGATATAAATACTACTGTTGCTTTAGCTTTACTCACATCAGCAGCATATTTTTATGCAGGTCTTAGCAAAAAAGGATTGAGTTATTTCGAGAAATATATTAAACCAACCCCAATCCTTTTACCAATTAACATCCTAGAAGATTTCACAAAACCATTATCGCTTAGTTTTCGACTTTTCGGAAATATATTGGCGGATGAATTAGTCGTTGTTGTTCTTGTCTCTTTAGTCCCCTTAGTAGTCCCTATACCGGTCATGTTTCTTGGATTATTTACAAGCGGTATTCAAGCTCTTATTTTTGCAACGTTAGCCGCAGCCTATATAGGTGAATCTATGGAGGGTCATCATTGAATTGACTAGTTTTCTAAATAGTATTTTTTTTTTTTAGCTTAGCCCAATTCATGCGTGGTTCCAGCTAATCCTCCTGGTTGGAAAACTAAATAGTTTGAAATGTGTATGAATATACAACCTAGAGTTGTAGGAGAGAAAATAGACTATATTACGGAATTGTTAAAGTATATATGCATTCAGGAGGGCGGAATCCCGTTAGATCTATATCCTTATTAATGTCTATAAGACAGTCATCTTTTGTACGGCTTTCTAAAGAATGATTTTGGAATCGGATTCAATAGAAAATGAGAAAATATGCAAACAAAATAGAAGAAACAAATGTATATAGGATTTTCTTTATTCCTAAGTTAGATTCATTCTCTAATCCGATATATGGAATTCTCCTCTATATGGAATTGGATTCCATATCCAGTTCTATGCAGCATATTGTTATTAATTGTATATTTTGATTTGATTCCTATTGGATTTGGATTAGTTCGATTTCAATGGGGGTTCTTCCTGGATTTCGTCTTTGATTTAGTTATTTCTACCTAATAGAAGTAAGAATTTCTTGGCTAATTGTATCCTTAACCATTTTTTTTTTTTGACACGAGGAACTCACCATGAATCCACTAATTGCTGCTGCTTCTGTTATTGCTGCTGGATTGGCCGTAGGACTTGCTTCCATTGGGCCTGGAGTCGGTCAAGGTACTGCTGCAGGACAAGCTGTAGAAGGTATTGCGAGACAGCCAGAAGCAGAAGGGAAAATACGAGGTACTTTATTGCTTAGTCTAGCTTTTATGGAAGCTTTAACAATTTATGGACTGGTTGTGGCACTAGCGCTTTTATTTGCGAACCCTTTTGTTTAATCCTAAAAAAGAGAAGGAGTCCTTTAGATTAGATACTTTTTTCTTTTTTTAGTAAATTGGTATTTGATTCTGTAATTCCAAGTATATCAATACTTTACTCCTATTTATTATATTATTTTATTCCGGAAATTTTTTATTTATCGGGACAGACAATACCCCAGGAACCCCGGGAAGGGTTGATTTGAGCATGATCCGTTTAGAAGATATGCTCGCCCTCTTCCTTCCCGTCCTTAGTTTAGGATAATGAAAAGCTTTTTTCCTTTTATTTTAGGAATTTTGAGAACATTTCAACAAAGAAGATCTTTCACAGGTCAAACGAGACCTAAGACTTAATCTAAAAGAAATTATTAGATTGAATCTATTTGCATTAAAAAAAATTGCATTAAAAAAACCGATCAAAAAAGGGCGAGCGAAGTAAGTGATTGAAAAGCTTTCTTCTTTGTTCGTCCTATCTATAAGAGGAGAACATATGAAAAATGTAACCCATTCTTTCGTTTTTTTAGCTCACTGGCCATTCGCTGGGAGTTTTGGGCTTAATACCGATATTTTAGCAACAAATCTAATAAATCTAACTGTAGTGGTTGGTGTATTGATTTATTTTGGAAAGGGAGTGTGTGCGAGTTGTCTATTTCAAGAATAGATTGGATCTATCCGGCTGCACTTTAAAATAATTTTTAGTATTTTTAGGATAAAATAAATAAGAAAAGGTGCAGGATCTCGACGAATTACTTCTGAATAACTTCAGAAATCATATGGAAGAACCATAGCATTTCGCGACTCATTGGTAAATTTACTTTGATTCTCTATAGACCAATAATGTGAGACCATTAACACGGTTAAAGCTAAACTGCTTGAAGTCTAGGCAAAAAGGGGTACTCTTTCTACAACTATATTTAGTATTAGTATCGAAATGCTTTAAATGGGAAATAGCTAGTGTAGAATTTATCTGATATAGAACACTCATATCGATAAAATGGTTTGAACTATTTACTAGAAGGGCACCCTGCCCTTTTTCCAATGCCGAATCGACGACCTATGTATAAAAAAAAGAGAAATTTTTTGGATTTGAGGAAAAAATAAAAGGAATCAATTTTCATTTTCCACTTATTTAGTTAGTTTTTCTTAATGAAATTGAAATTAGTAACTAACAGAGCAAACACAAATAAAGAAACAACTTTGCTGACCATGATTGATTTTTATCTAGTCAGAAGAGTCCTCTTAATATTTATCTAGTCTTATATAAGTTTCGGTATATTGAAATACAAACAGAAAAGAGAGGATAGAGGATAGGCTCATTAGGTAAAAAAAAAGATATGTAAATAGCCATAATACATAGCAAAAAATAAGAAAAGGAGCGTGAGAGCCAAATGAATCGAAAGATTCATGTTTGGTTCGGGAAGAGATCATAAAAGTTGTAAACTTAATAGCAAGATAATCTACTTTCATTAAAAGATTTATTAGATAATCGAAAACAGAGGATCTTAAGTACTATTCGAAATTCAGAAGAATTGCGTAGAGGGACCCTTGAACAACTCGAAAAAGCTCGGCTTCGATTACAGAAAGTCGAACTAGAAGCAGATGAGTATCGAATGAATGGATATTCTGAGATAGAACGAGAAAAGGAAAATTTGATTAATGCTACTTCTATGAGTTTGGAACAATTAGAAAAGTCTAAAAATGAAACCCTTTATTTTGAAAAACAAAGGGCGATGAATCAAGTCCGACAACGGGTTTTCCAACAAGCCGTACAAGGAGCTCTAGGAACTCTGAATAGTTGTTTGAATACCGAGTTACATTTCCGTACGATTCGTGCTAATATTGGTATTCTCGGGGCTATAGAATGGAAGAGATAATTAAATTTATTAGGTCTTGAACTTCTACTTTCGTTTAGAATTTAGGCATTATTTTTCCCCTTACTTCAGAAAAAACGATTCAAGAAACACTAATGGCAACCCTTCGAGTTGACGAAATTCATAAAATTCTCCGCGAACGTATTGAACAATATAATAGGAAAGTAGGGATTGAGAATATCGGTCGCGTAGTTCAAGTGGGGGATGGGATTGCTCGTATTATAGGTCTTGGTGAAATAATGTCAGGTGAATTAGTAGAATTTGCAGAAGGAACTAGAGGTATTGCTCTGAATTTGGAATCCAAAAATGTTGGGATTGTATTAATGGGCGATGGGTTGATGATACAAGAGGGAAGTTTTGTAAAAGCAACAGGAAGAATTGCTCAGATACCCGTGAGCGAGGCTTACTTAGGTCGTGTTGTAAATGCTCTCGCTAAACCTATTGATGGGAGAGGCGAAATTGTC